TAAATACTTATCAATTATTAAATAATTTAGTATTCGAATTCCATTTTTTTCTATTCTAAAAAAAAAATTATATTATATAAAATTATATTATACTATATTTATAGTAATTTATTTGTTTTAATAAGAAAAAAATATATTCTGTACTGTATCTGTGTATTCTTTATTCCTACGAAACAAACTAGAACGATCTGAGAAGGGATATAATGAAATTCTTTGATTGGTTCTTCGCAAAAGAATGATTTCATTTTATTTACCTAATGGACCAAGATTAATTCTAACAAATAAAAAAATTCGAAATAATAAAAACTTTTATTTTTTTATTCGAAACGCCCCGTGATCCTCAACCAATTTTGTGCTTCAATATAATTCTCGGGAGTAAGCGTTATCGCCTGTTTCCAATACTCAGCGGCTTGATCGAACCAAGCCTCCGCAATTTCAGAATCTCCCTGTTGAATGGCCTGTTCTCCCCGGTCGGAATAGGTGGGTCAATTCCTTTCCTTAGAACCGTACTTGAGAGTTTCCTACCTCATACGGCTCCGCAGCCAATTCTTTTGGTGTCCTTTTTTTACCTATCAAATCGAAGGGAAAAACGGAATGAGATTTCTTATGGATCTATCCCACTCTTCGGGGTAACCAAAAGAGGTTAATCGCATGAGTTTCAAACTTTCATTTTGATTAATAATCAGTTTTATCTTTTCTCCCACCTGCGGAAGAATAAAGCATACATAGGTATTTACTCCTATCGTTAGTATTTTCTGCAAGGTAACTATCTCGGTTTCATATAGAAATTTTTTCATATCTAAACTTATATAGAATCTTTGAAAAAGGCTTTCCATAGGTAAGAAAGAAAAGACTTACTATCTTTGGGATCTGATCCTACACCGCCGCTCAATACCTTAGTGGACCGACTCTATTACATAAGTTAATTCCCAACTTCTATCTATCTTATATATAGGCATAAGTAAGCAGTTCTTTTATTAATGTATTGGCCCAAAACCTCGTTACTAGATCTTTACGGTGCTTCCTCTCTATCAATTCCCGATTTTTTTTATCCATAGACATTAAAAAAGGGTATATAGGCATATCTTATTTCTTCATATTTTGACTTATATGAAGTTTCTTTCTTTACTACAGCTCATAAAAATCGTCGTTTTGGACGATGCAGATGTAGCGAGCTTTTTTTTAGTATTTACTAGCAGATTTGGTCTTCCTTTTTCTTTCTATAGTGGAGATAGTCGCACGTAATGACAGATCACCGCCATATTATTAAAAGCTTGGGGTAAGAATGGGTTTCGTTCTAGTGCCCTAAAATAATATTCTAAAGCTTTTGTATGTTCTCCATTACTTGTGTGGATAAGGCCTATATTGTAGAGTATATAACTTCGATCGTAGGGATCGATTTCTAGTCGCATAGCTTCATAATAATTCTGTAAAGCTTCCGCATAATTTCCTTCGGATTGAGCTGACATCCGTTACGGTCGTCATTCGATTCAAAGAATCTCCGTTCCAGAACCGTACGTGAAATTTGCATCTCATACGGCTCCTCCTTTAATATGCATAATGAGAATAAGAAACACATGGAATCAAAAAGAGGTGCAATATTTTCATTATGGACTGAGCGGGGCTAGCGTTTTTACAAAAAATATCTAGCCAACCTTCTTTCGAAAGAGCTTTTACTAACATCAAACGTCTTGATACTAAATAGAAAGGATAACTCCAGCAATTCCTTTGTCCGCAACGCCTCCTAATTTCCAGGAAATAGTCACTTCAACAGTCTTCGATGGTTATATGGATAACCAAAGTACGAACGAGATGGATATTTGTTGTCCCAACCATTTTTGTTAGTCCCAATCCAGATACGAGAGGGGAGTAGGTAGGTAATTTTTAACAAAGCTTTTGTGTTGTCGATTGCTGGGTGTAGTGCTTCTTCCCCTATGCCGCCTATTGATACTATATTACCAGGAAGTAGGATTGACCCGTAATACAGAACACAGAGGTGTAACCTTTCGCTCAATACTAAAATCGATAACTGAAGCATAGTATTTGAGGCTGCATCAATCGAGGATACACGACAGAAGGAATTGTTCTATTTCTAAACTTCACCTTCAACAAGCGTAGGTTTATTTCAATAATATAGAAGTTTATTTCAATAATATAGAATAAGAATATTTTTTCTTTCTATCTCAAATCGTATGCCTTTTTCGTAAAACTAGAAGCAGTAAAATTGAATTAAAAAAAAAAAAGAATCAAATCACACCATCTCTGTAATAAGTAAATGCCTCTTTTTCTCCTGAAGTTGTCGGAATTATTCGTAATAAGATATTGGCCACAATTGAAAAGGTCTTATCAATAAAATTTCCATTTATACGTGATCTAGGCATAGGTATCAATCCATTCTATAATTCTTCTCATTACCCTTTCTTTGGGGGAAAATGATCCCACAAACAAAGGATTTTTACAGTACGAAATAACATAAAAGCAGATTCATTTCCAAACAAAATAAATTTAATGAACCTTCTCCCACTACTTAATTTTTTTAATATTTAAAATTTTTTTTATTCCAATTATTCCAAATACTCAAATTGCTCCTTTTTCAAAAATCAATAACAAGAATCAATAAGAAATAAAATAGTTGAATCCTGTTCGAATTCATACAAAACAAATGTAGTAGTATAGGAACTATTCCAATTTCATCGAAGCGGAAGAATCAAGGAATTTTTCGATTAGGTCAAAAATCATTTTGATTGAATTATGATCTAAAGAAGAGTAAAGGAAAAAGAATCGAATAATCATTCTATGATGGAAATCAATAGAATAACTGTTTATTTTTCCTGTGTCCATAGCGAGTATACACTATACAACCAAATAGAAACATCCCCGGGATGATTCATGAATTTGTAATAGATCGATGAGATAAAGGATTTGTTAGTGAGAACTTTAAAACTAGAAAGGAATTTTCGAATTTTTATGGAATTGTCGTCTAAATCGAAATAGAACCATGGGTGAAGAGTATCCATTAATCATACATGGTCTAAAAAACATAAACCCATCAATCAATCAGTGGATTCGTTCAAATTCATTGATTTAATCCGGTCTATTTGGGCTGGTCATCCCTATCGAAACAAAAATCGAAAGTATTCATATAAATATGAATTAATTATAGTAATGTCTCGCTATTTCTTCGGTTTATGAGTCATAATCATTGTGTAGGAGAGATGGCCGAGTGGTTTAAGGCGTAGCATTGGAACTGCTATGTAGGCTTTTGTTTACCGAGGGTTCGAATCCCTCTCTTTCCATACTTTCGCCTAATTCGCCAACATTCCTAACTGTAACAAATCAAACAACAAGAAATACCATTTAATTTAGTAGTAGAACATAACAGTTAGGTCCTTCTTTTATTTTGATTTTAATATATATTTTACTTTTCATTGCTGCGGTACGTAAAATACTGGTAAAGTACGGGCAAGGAATGAAAATCTTTCTGCCGATCTATGATACATGAATAGGAAAAATCCAGGGAGGGGTGGGATATATGAGTCGGAGAAAATCCGGACCAAACCCCTGACTTTAAACCTTAAGTCAATTTACTTTGGCAAAAGAAGGGGGCAAAATTGTCCGAACTCTTTGCTTTGTATTTTATTTAGGGTTAAGTCTGACGGGAATAATATTCTACCACTAGCAATTCATTTATTTTTAAACCGACCCACTTACTATCTATTATTTGATTGACTAATCCTTTATATGGGAATGGGTGAAGGGTCAAATGTTTGGGCAATCCCTTACGGGGGGATGAATCAAGATAATTTTTAATTAGAGTTCTGGATTTTTGTTCATCCCTCGCCATAATAGTATCTTGGGGTTTGCAACGATAACTTGGTATATCTACTATACGACCATTAACTAAAATATGTCTATGGTTAACTAATTGGCGGGCTGCCGGAATAGTCGGAGCCATACCCAACCTAAAAAGGATGTTATCCAAACGCATTTCAAGTAATTGTAGTAAAACCTGACCTGTTGACCCTTTGGATTTTCTAGCGATACGCACGTATTTAAGTAATTGTCGTTCTGTAATACCATAATGAAAACGCAATTTTTGTTTTTCTTCTAGACGAATACGATATTGAGATCTTTTCCCGGAACGTGATCGGTTTCTAAGATGAGTTTCGCCTCTAGGCCTTTTATTAGTTAATCCAGGCAAAGCCCCTAGACGGCGTATTTTTTTGAAACGAGGCCCTCGGTAACGCGACATAAAGACTCCTTTCTTTTTTCTTTATTTATTTTCTTTTTTTATATTTCATTTTACAAAAGAAATCGAAATTAAAACTGAACTAAATGATAAATGAAGCGAAATCCCCTGAAGTATTGTATTACAATAAATAATAAATAATGAAATGAATTATTATTGTATAAATATCCTATACGCTTTTTATTATATATTTAATTTTGTATTTTTATTTTAAAATATGTAAGTAAAATAAAAGTAAAAGAGAGGGTTAAATCTCCGCACACCAAATCAGGAAAAAGACTCTTTCTTTTCCTTTTATTCATATGAATAAGAAAAGAAAGGGGACCTTATTGTTTGTTCTTTGATTTCAAAAAATTATTCATCATGTAAAATAAATCGAACAAAAAAAAAAAAAAAATAGAGAAAAGCCGGCTATCGGAGTCGAACCGATGACCATCGCATTACAAATGCGATGCTCTAACCTCTGAGCTAAGCGGGCTCACAGAAATTCTACATACATAGGAATTCGATAAACTATACCTTAGTCTAGGCTTAGCTATTAAATATTATTAACTATTCATTTTTATTCTTTTATAATAAAAAAAAATTTTATTTCAAATCAAATAAATATTGAATTTCGTTTTTTTTATTTCTTTCATTTCTATATATTTTTTATTTTTGTCTAGAATAATTAAATTCTATTTAAATTCTATTTCGTTCTATTTAGAAATTATATGAAATTTTATTTCTATTTAGTTTAGTGAGTCTATGAATTTGAAAATTCATTTCAAATCAAAATTGAAAATAATTATATTATTAATATAAATGGATATTTATTTTCATTTTTGTTTTTTGTTATAGTATATAGGTCTGCCCTAAGAAAAAAACCTAAAAAAAGGAAGGAAAGGATAAGAATAAAAAAATTCATTAAAAAAAATTCGAATTATAAGAATTTAGAATCGATAAAGATGAAATCCAGATAGATCATAATAACATAATAAGATAGAAGATATTCTTTTGCTTTCATTCAGAGACTAAGATGAAAAACAAAGAATCGAACCCTTGAGTATTAAAAATTGCATGGGAAAATAAAAGGATAAGAAGATATATATGGTATATATCCATCCATATTGAATTGCAGCTACAGAAATGATAGAATCATTTCTAATTAGACCAAATCAAAAATAAAATATAGGCTTTCGATAGAGATGAAAGAAGTTAGACAAAAAAGAAAAAAGGAGGAAACACCTTTCGATCTAGTAATCGGTATAGTAATCCGTATCAAATCTAATGAATTCGACGGTTCCGACATAAAAGAATAAAAAAGAGGGGGGAAAGACATTCCACTGAGATCCTAATTAAAAAAAAAAAAGAAAGGGGGATATGGCGAAATCGGTAGACGCTACGGACTTAATTGGATTGAGCCTTAGTATGGAAACCTACTAAGTGAAAACTTTCAAATTCAGAGAAACCCCGGAATTAATAAAATGGGGCAATCCTGAGCCAACTCCTTTTTTCAAAAAAAAAAAGAAAAAATAAGGGTTCAGAAAGCAAGAATAAAAAAAAAAAGGAAAGGTGCAGAGACTCAAAGGAAGTTGTTCTAACAAATGGGGTTGACTGTGTTGTGTTCTTATAATAATTCTTCTGTCAAAACTTCAATAAAAAAAAAAGGGTAAAGCATATACGTAGTGAACTATATCAAATGATTAATGACAACCCGAATCCGTAATCTGTATTTATATATATATAATCTGATAATCTGAATTATATTTTATATAATATGAATATGAAATATATATTATAAAATAGATAATTCTATCTAAATAAAAATTTTAGAATATGAAATGAAAAATTTTATATTAAAAAAAGGAAGAATTGTTGGGTTATGAATCGATTCCAAGTTGAAAAAAGAATCAAATATTCATTTACTCCATAGTCTGATAGATCTTTTGAAGAACTGATTAATCGGACGAGAATGAAGATAGAGTCCCGTTCTACATGTCAATACTGACAACAATGAAATTTATAGTAAGAGGAAAATCCGTCGACTTTAAAAATCGTGAGGGTTCAAGTCCCTCTATCCCCAAGAGCTTATTTCACTCCCTAACTAGTTATCCTTTTTTTTATTAACAGTTTGAAGGTGGCTATGCTCCTCATTTTTTTGTTTTCAATTTCAAAAGGGCTAAAGGCTCCGGACGGAAATGCTTTTCCCCTATCACAAGTCTTGTGATATACGTACAAATGAATATCTTTGAGCAAGGAATAATCATTTGAGTGATTCACAATCAATATCATTACGCGTACTAAACCTTAAATAAACTTAGAGACAAAGGAAACAAAGTCCTTCTTTTTGAAGACCAAAGAAATTACGGCACCTAGATAAGCCTTTGTAAGACCTTTCGTCCTTTTAATTGACATAGACCCGAGTTCTCTATTAAAATGAGTAGATGTTGCGCCAGAAGGGGGAATGGTCGGGATAGCTCAGCTGGTAGAGCAGAGGACTGAAAATCCTCGTGTCACCAGTTCAAATCTGGTTCCTGGCACATGATTAATTTTTTGACGAGTATCCATTCTAGAAATTAACCAATATGGATTGATGTACATATTCATTAATAGTCGAGATCATGACACATACGTAAGTTATTTATTTAGTTATCGCGCAATATACCCCATCCATTTTTTAGATAGATGGATAGATAGTTTTTAAAATAAAGAATTTCATTATGTTTTCTTTTTTTTTTTCATATTGTGTCTCCTCTCATGCAAAATGAATAGATTTTTAATACTTCATACATATTCCAAAAGGTTACATTAGTTAGTTGAAATGCCCAAAAAACTAAGAGGATGGGGGGTCCGGTATAGCGACCCCCTTCCCCCTCCTCGATCGAATGACGGGGGGGGGGGGTTGTTAATTCTCTGGCAGCCCATACACTAGAGAATACCCACCGTGTACTTGTTAAGTTTATTCTTCTTTTACCGGGGGGGGGTTGTTGATTCTCTAGCAGCCCATACACTACAGAATCGGATACCCGCACCCCCCCCCCCCACCCCATATCTTTTTCCATTTCTTCATACATTATATGACTTTCTGTAGCCCGTCTAAGTAAGTGATTATGCGCGGTACAAAGCTCATGATGGAGAACTTTTTAGTTCACTCTATCGACCCTTAGCTCATCCAAAAGAAAACTTTTTAGAATCTCAATGAATTCTAAATTTTTCGTTTCTTTTTTTATCCACCCACAGTACCAGCGGTACATCAATTACTCTATTTA